ATTTATATTTATTATAAAAAATATAAAAAATGGTTTAATTTAAAAAATATTTGAAAATTTCTTAAATATCTAATATATATATATATATATGTATATTAAATATTTAATTAATTTATATGTATATATATATATTAAATATTTAATTAATTTATATATATATATAATATATTAATTTTAGTTAATTATAAATTATATTTATAATATATTTTTATTTAAATGAATTATAATTGATTTTTAATTAAATTAATTTTTAAAATAATATTATTAGAAGAAAGATAGAGAAAATATTAAAAATTTATTAGTGTCTAATAAATATTTAATATATAAAAAAAAAAAAAAAAATCTATATAAAATATAATAATAATAGATAAAATTTTTATGTTTTTCATAATTTATTATAAATTTATTTTACATATAAATTTTAGTATTAAATTTTAATTATTTTAATAATAATTAATTAATTAGTTATAGTAATTAAAATTAAAAATTTAAGAAATTAAGATTTAGTAATATAAAAATTAATAACTAATTTTGTGCCAGCAGTTGCGGTTAAACAAAAATTAAATTAAATTATTTCAGTATATAATAAATATAAATATGTTTAAATTAAATATTAAATTATTAAGTGAAATTTTAATTTAATTAAATTTTATACAATATTTATGATTTAATAAATTTTAATATAAACTAGGATTAGATACCCTATTATTAAAAATTTAAATTTTAAATACTAAAATAGTAAATAATTTATATTGAAACTTAAATAATATGGCGGTATTTTAGTTCATTTAGAGGAATCTGTCTAGTAATTGATAATCCACGAATAAATTTACTTAATTTAAAATTTTGTATATCATTGTAAAAAAAATATTTTTAAATAAAAATAATATTTAAGAATTTTTATAATAAATTAATTCAGATCAAGATGCAGAATATAATTAAGATTAAGATGGATTACAATAAATATATTTAAATGAATAGGATTTTGTAATTATAATTGAAGGTGGATTTAAATGTAATTTTAATTAGTTTATTAAAATGATTTATAATTGAAATATGTACATATTGCCCGTCACTTTCATTTAAAAATTGAAATAAGTCGTAACAAAGTAGAGGTACTGGAAAGTGTTTCTAGAATGACAAATTAGAGCTTGATTTAAAGTATTTCATTTACATTGAAAAGAAATTAAAATATTAATTAATTTGAGGGGGTAAATTAATAAAATAAAAATAATAAAAAAATTTTTAATATTGGGGGATATTAAAGTATTTTTTTAAAGAAAAAATAAAAAATTTTATAGTGTATTAGTATTGTAAAAGAAATTTGAAATAAGAATGAAAATTAATTAAAAAAAAAGTAAATTTAATTTATTGTATCTTGTGTATCAAAGTTTATTAAAAAATATTTAATTAATAATAAAATCTCGAATTTAAAAGAGTTAATTAATTATAAAAGTTAATGTTGAATAATTATTTTTAATAATTAATTGGAAATGAAATGTTAATCGTTTTTAAATATATCTAGTTTTTTTAGAAAAAAATTTAATTTTGAATTTAAAAAATTTTAAATTTAATTAAATAAATTTAAAATTTTTAAAATTAAATATTTTAAGGGATAAGCTTTAATTTAAATATTTATAATAAAAATTTTATTAATAAAATTTTTAAAATTTATATTGTTTAAAAATTATAGTTTATTAAAAAAAATTTTATAAATAATAAAATTTAAAGTAATATTTAATTTTATATAAAAAAATATTTTTTAATAAAATAAAAATAGGAATAATGATAAAATTAGTATATTAAAAATAAAAAAATATAAATATGAATTTAAATTGATTTAAAGGAATTCGGCAAAAATTTATATTCACTTGTTTATCAAAAACATGTCTTTTAGAAAATAATTTAAAGTCTAATCTGCCCACTGATTAAAAAAAATTGAAGGGCTGCAGTATATTGACTGTACAAAGGTAGCATAATCATTAGTCTTTTAATTGAAGACTTGTATGAAAGATTTGATGAAATATAGACTGTCTCTAGATTATTAATAAAAATTAATTTTTTAGTTAAAAAGCTAAAATTTATTTAAAAGACGAGAAGACCCTATAGAGTTTTATAATAATATTAATTAAAATTAAGTATAAAATTATAAATTAAAATTATTTTTATTATTTTATTGGGGTGATAGAAAAATTAAATAAACTTTTTTTAAAAGAAAATAATAACATAGATAAGTGAGTTTTTGATCCATTTATAATGATTATAAGAAAAAATTACCTTAGGGATAACAGCGTAATTTTTTTTTTTAGTACAAATAAAAAAAAAAGGTTGCGACCCCAATGTTGGATTAAAATAAAAATTAAATGCAAAAGTTTAAAATTTTTGATCTGTTCGATCATTAAAATCTTACATGATCTGAGTTCAAACCGGTGTAAGCCAGGTTGGTTTCTATCTTTAAGAAATTAAAATATTTTAGTACGAAAGGATCAAATATTTTAAATAATTTAAAAATAATGAATATTATTAAAAGATTATTACTATTTTGGCAGAAAAATGTAATGATTTTAGAAGTCATAAATATATATAAATAAATTATATAGATAGTAATGATAATAATAGATATAATAAATATTATAATTGGTGGATTAATTTTAATTATTGGAGTTTTAGTTGGTGTAGCTTTTTTAACTTTATTAGAGCGAAAAGTTTTAGGTTATATTCAAATTCGAAAAGGTCCTAATAAAATAGGATTTATAGGAATATTACAGCCTTTTTCTGATGCTATCAAGTTATTTACTAAAGAACAAGTTTATTTAAATTATTCAAATTATTTTTCTTACTATTTTTCTCCTATTGTTAGATTTATTTTATCTTTAGTAATTTGAATAATAATTCCTTATATATTTAATATAATTATATTTAATTTAGGATTATTATTTTTTTTGTGTTGTACTAGAATAGGAGTATATACACTTTTAATTGCTGGTTGGTCTTCAAATAGAAATTATTCTTTATTAGGGGGTTTACGTTCAGTTGCTCAAACTATTTCTTATGAAGTTAGATTATCTTTAATTTTAATATCTAGAATTATTATAGTTATAGATTTTAATTTATTAAAATTTGGTGAATATCAATTTTTAATTTGATTTTTGTTTTTAATATTTCCTTTAAGATTATGTTTTTTTTCTTCTTTATTAGCAGAAACGAATCGAACTCCTTTTGATTTTGCGGAAGGGGAAAGAGAATTAGTTTCAGGATTTAATATTGAATACAGAAGTGGGGGATTTGCATTAATTTTTTTAGCTGAATATTCAAGAATTTTATTTATAAGAATATTATTTGTTATTATTTATATAGGGGGTTATGATTTAAGTTTAATATTTTATTTAAAATTAGTATTTATATCTTTTTTTTTTATTTGAGTTCGAGGTACTTTACCACGTTATCGTTATGATAAGTTAATATATTTATGTTGAAAAAGATATCTACCTATTTCTTTAAATTATTTATTATTTTTTATAGGATTAAAAATAATTTTTAATTATAAAATAAATTTAGTATAAAAAAAAAATTAATAGAATATTTATATTCTTTCTTAAGTTTTCAAAACAAATGCTTTTACAAGCTCATTAATTATTAATTAAAAATTAATTTATCTCAAAATTTATTTAAAATTGGGTTAATAATAAAATAAGAGAAATAAATTACTGTTAATAATTGTCCTGTAAAAATATATGGAGTTTCTACTGGTCGAGCTCCAATTCAAGTTAATAAAATGATAGTTGTAATTATTAATCAAAATAAAATTTGATTTAAAGGATAAAATTGAATACCTTGAATTTTTTTATTAAATGTAAAAGGTAAAATAATTAAGATTAGAATTGATATTACTAAAGCAATAACACCTCCTAATTTATTTGGAATAGATCGTAAAATAGCATATGCAAATAAAAAATATCATTCTGGTTGAATATGAATTGGTGTAACTAAAGGATTTGCAGGAATGAAATTATCGGGGTCTCCTAATAAATAAGGATTAATTAAAGTTAATAAAATTAAAATAAAAATTAAAATAATAAATCCAATTAAATCTTTAAAAGTAAAATATGGATGAAATGGAATTTTATCTAAGTTTCTGTTAATTCCTAGGGGATTATTTGATCCTGTTTGATGTAAAAATAATAAATGAATTATAGTTAATATTAAAATAATAAATGGAAATAAAAAATGAAATGTATAAAATCGAGTTAATGTTGCATTATCAACTGCGAATCCTCCTCAAATTCAATTTACTAATATAGTTCCTAAATATGGAATTGCTGATAATAAATTAGTAATTACTGTAGCTCCTCAAAAAGATATTTGACCTCAAGGTAAAACGTATCCTATGAAAGCTGTAGCTATTAATAGAAATAAAATAATAACTCCAACTATTCAAGTAAATTTTAGATTAAAAGATTCATAATAAATTCCTCGTCCAATATGAATATAAATACAAATAAAAAAAAAAGATGCTCCATTAGCATGTAAAGTTCGGATTAATCAACCATAATTTACATTTCGACAAATATAATTTACTCTAAAAAATGCTAAATCAATATTAGCTCTATAATATATAGTTAAAAATAATCCTGTAATAATTTGAATTATTAAACATAAAGCTAATAATGAGCCAAAATTTCATCATGTTGAAATATTTGAGGGAGAAGGTAAATCAATTAATGATCCATTAATAATTTTAATAATAGGGTGAGTTTTACGAATAGATTTATATAAATTTATCATTAGTTTAATTATTAGATCGTAAAGGACCAAAAAAAATGTTAGTGATTTTAACTACTGCAATAAGTGTAATAAATAGATAAATAATTAATATTATTATTATTAAATAAGTTTGTTCATTATATAATTTTATTAAATTTAAATTATATTCATTATTTATAAATAATAATGAATTAAAAAAATTTATTATTTCGTCATTAAAATAAAGATTTATAAAGTTTAAATTATTTTTAAAATATAATCTAATAATAGTAATATAAAAAATAGATAAAAAAACTAATATTTTATTAAAAATTGAAATTATAAATAGTTCATTAAATGCAATACTTGATACATAAATGAATAATACTAATAATCCTCCTAAAAAAATTAAAAATAAAATATAAGAAAATCAGTAAGTATTTATTAATATTCCTGATAATAAACAAGTTAGTAGTGTTTGTATAAGAATTAATAATCCTATTGAAAGAGGATGATTAATAAAAAACATAAAAATAGAAATAAAAATTAGTGAAGAAGATAGAAATATTTTTAAAATCCAAAGAATAGTTTAATAAAAATAATAATTTTGGAGATTATTGATAAAGATAATCTTTTTCTTTGAAGTTTTTAAAGAAAAATCTTATTATTGATTTACAAGACCAAAGTTTTTTTTTAAACTATAAAAACAAATGATAAATATAAGACTAGTAATAATTATTATATTTTTATTAGGGAATATAATTTTTGTGTCTAAACATAAACCTTTATTAATTACTTTAATAAGTTTAGAATTTATTGTTTTAAGAATTTTTTTTTTGATAATATTATATTTAATAATAATTAATTATAATATATATATATTAATAGTATTTTTAGTATTTTCTGTTTGTGAAGGTGCTTTAGGATTATTTATTTTAGTTTCAATAATTCGAACTCATGGAAATGATTATTTTCAAAGATTTAATTTAATTTAAAAATGATAAAATTTTTTTTTATAATATTATTTATGATACCTTTATGTTTAAAAAAAAATATATTTTGAATGGTTCAATTTATATTTATATTAATAATAGTTATATTTATAAATATAACTATTATAATTGAAAATTTTTGTAATTTAAGATATATATTAGGTTGTGATATAATTTCATATGGATTAATTTTATTAAGAATTTGAATTATATTTTTAATAATTATAGCTAGTGAAAGATTAAATAAAAATAAATTTTATAGTAATTTTTTTTTATTTAATATTATTTTATTAATAATTATATTATATATAACTTTTAGTGTAATAAATTTATTTTTATTTTATTTTTTTTTTGAAAGTAGATTGATTCCTACTTTAATATTAATTATTGGGTGGGGATATCAACCTGAACGAATTCAAGCAGGAATATATCTTTTATTTTATACTTTATTTGCTTCTTTACCTTTATTAATAGGAATTTTTTTTATTTATAAAGAAATAAATTATATAATAATATATATATTAAAATTTTATGATTATAATTTATTTTTATTATATTTATGTTTGATTTTAGCTTTTTTAGTAAAAATACCAATATATTTTGTTCATTTATGACTACCTAAAGCTCATGTTGAAGCTCCTATTTCTGGTTCAATAATTTTAGCTGCTATTATGTTAAAATTAGGAGGTTATGGTCTTTTACGAATTATAATTATTTTACAAAAAATTAATATAAGAATAGGATTTATTTGAGTTGTAATTAGATTAATAGGAGGATTTTATATTAGTTTAAAGTGTTTTTGTCAAATTGATATAAAATCATTAATTGCATATTCATCAGTAGCTCATATAAGAATAGTTATTGGAGGTATTATAACTATAAATTATTGAGGTTATTTAGGTTCATATATTTTAATAATTGGACATGGATTATGTTCATCTGGAATATTTTGTTTATCCAATATTAATTATGAACGATTAAATAGACGAAGATTATTTTTAAATAAAGGAATAATAAATTTTATACCCTCAATAAGTTTATGATGATTTTTATTAATATCCTCTAATATAGCAGCTCCACCTTCTTTAAATTTAATAGGGGAAATTAGATTAATTAATAGATTAGTTAGATGATCATGATTTAGAATAATTATATTAATAGGAATTTCTTTTTTTAGTGCTGGATATAGCTTATATTTATATTCTTATACTCAACATGGGAAATATAATATAGGAATTTACAGATTTTATAGAGGAACATCTCGAGAATATTTAATATTAATGTTACATTGATTACCTTTAAATATTTTAATTTTAAAAATTGATTATAGAATAATTTGATTTTACTTAAATAATTTAAAAAAAATATTGATTTGTGGAGTCAAAAATATGAGATATATATATCATTTTAAGTTATTAAAAATTATTCTTTATGCTTTATTAGATTTTTTTTTTTATTTTTTTTTATATTAATTAATTTTTTTATAATAATTTATTTTATTATAAAAAATATGGTTTTATTTTTAGAGTGGGAAATTATTTCTTTTAATTCAATGAGAATTGTTATTTCAATTTTATTAGATTGAATATCTTTATTATTTATAATATTTGTTTCTTTAATTTCTTCATCTGTTATTTATTATAGTAAAAGATATATAAGATCGGAATTAAATTTAAGTCGATTTATTTATTTAGTTTTATTATTTGTATTTTCAATAATTTTATTAATTATTAGTCCTAATATAATTAGAATTTTATTAGGATGGGATGGGTTAGGTTTAGTTTCTTATTGTTTAGTGATTTATTATCAAAATATTAAGTCTTATAATGCTGGAATATTAACTGCTTTATCTAATCGGATTGGAGATGTAATAATTTTAATATTAATTGCTTGAATAATAAATTATGGTAGATGAAATTATTTTTATTATTTAAATTTTATGAATAATGATTTTTCAATAAAGATTATTAGTTTATTGGTTATTATTGCTGCAATAACAAAAAGAGCTCAAATTCCTTTTAGTTCTTGATTACCTGCTGCTATAGCAGCTCCAACACCGGTTTCAGCTTTAGTTCATTCATCTACATTAGTTACTGCTGGAGTATATTTATTAATTCGATTTAATAATTTATTAGTTGATATATTTTTTTTTAAATTTTTATTATTAATTTCTGGTTTAACTATAATAATGGCTGGTATTAGAGCTAATTATGAATTTGATTTAAAAAAAATTATTGCTTTATCTACTTTAAGACAATTAGGTTTAATAATAAGAATTTTAAGAATAGGGTTTTATGATTTAGCTTTTTTTCATTTATTAACTCATGCTATATTTAAGGCTTTATTATTTATATGTGCGGGTATAATTATTCATATAATAAATGATAATCAGGATATTCGAATAATAGGGGGAATTAGAATTTATATTCCTATGACTTCTTTATGTATAAATATTTCTAATTTAGCTTTATGTGGTATTCCTTTTTTAGCTGGATTTTATTCTAAGGATTTAATTTTAGAAATAGTTAGAATAAGAAATTTAAATTTATTAGTTTTTTATTTATATTATTTTTCAACTGGATTAACTATATTTTATACTATTCGTTTATTAATATATTTAATGATTAATGATTTTAATTTATTGTCAGTTTATAATTTATATGATGAAGATTATGTTATACTTAAAAGAATAATAATTTTATTATTTATAAGTTTAGTATCTGGAAGTTTTTTAAGATGAATAATTTTTTGTTATCCTTATATAATTTATTTATCTTTTTCTATAAAAATAATAGTAATTTATGTAAGTTTTATAGGATTAATTATAGGGTATTTAATTAGAAATATAAAAATTTATTCTTTAAATAAATTTTTATATTTTTATAATTTAAGATTTTTTTTTACTATAATATGATTTATACCTAGATTATCTACTTATGGATTAAATTATTATTTTTTAAAATTTGGTCAAAATTTATTTAAGAATATTGATATAGGATGAAGAGAAATTTATAGTGGTCAAGGTTTATATAGAATTATTAAATATTATTCTTTAATTAATTATATATATCAAATAAATAATTTTAAGATTTATTTATTTAGATTTATTTTATGAGTAATAATTTTTATTATTATAATTTTTATAATTTAATTTAAATAGCTTAAAATTAAGAGTATAATATTGAAGATATTAGGGTGATTTATTAATCTTTAAATATTTATAAAAAAAAATTTTTTATTTTTACAATGAAAATGTAATGTTTTAATTAAACTATATAAATAAGAAATATTAATGATTTAAATCACTATGAATTAAGTTAGCAGCCTAATTATATATATATATTTCTAATTGGAATTATATATTCAATTTTATCATTAACAGTGATATACCTCTAATTTGGTTTCAATTAATAAATAAGGAGTTATTTAAACTCTATCTTTTAAGTCGAAATTAAATGCAAATTGCTTTTTATTTAAGATAAATTGAATTTCAATATTTTTTGAATGCAAATCAAATGTTTTATTATAAACTATAATCCTTAAAAATTATTAATTTGATCAATTCAATATATTTTGATTTCATTCATGATAAAGTCCAATTAATAATATTAAAATAAAAAAAAAACTAATTTTAAATCAAATAAAAAAATTTACTAATATAAAAGTAGGAATTATTGGAAAAATTAATGCAATTTCTACATCAAAAATTAAAAAAATTATTGTAATAAGAAAAAAATGTAAAGAAAATGGAATTCGGGCAATTGATTTAGGGTCAAATCCACATTCAAATGGTGAACATTTTTCTCGGTCTAAAAATGATTTTTTTGATAAAAGAAAAGAAATTATTATTAAAATATTAGCAATAATAATTATAATTAAAGATATTATTAATATTAAAAATATTATTTATATTAAAATTATTAAACTTTTTGATTGGAAGTCAAATATACTAAATATATTATATAAATAATTAATTTCCTCATCAATAAATTGAAATGTAAAGGAAAAGTCAAACTACATCTACAAAATGTCAATATCATGCTGCTGCTTCAAATCCAAAATGATGAGTTTTAGAAAAATGATTATTAATATGACGAATAAAACATGTTAATAAGAAAATTGTTCCAATAATAACATGTAAACCGTGAAATCCTGTAGCTACAAAAAAAGTAGTCCCATAAATTCTATCAGCAATAGTAAATGGTGCTTCTAAATATTCATAAGCTTGTAAAATAGTAAAGTAAATTCCTAATAAAATAGTTAGAAATAAGCTTTGTGATATTTGAGTAAAATTATTTTCTATAATAGCATGATGAGCTCAAGTAACTGTAATACCTGATGTAATAAGAATAATAGTATTGAGTAAAGGAATTTGAAAGGGATTAAAGGGAATAATTCTATTAGGTGGTCATGTAGCTCCAATTTCAATATTAGGGGATAAACTACTATGAAAAAAAGCTCAAAAAAAAGAAATAAAAAAAAAAATTTCTGAAATAATAAATAAAATTATTCCTCATCGAAGACCTTTTGATACAAGAATTGTATGTTTACCTTGAAAAGTTCCTTCTCGGCAAATATCTCGTCATCATTGATATATTGTTAATAATACAATAATATAGCCTAAAATTAAAAGATTTATATTAAAATTATGAAATCATTTTACTAAACCTGTAACTAAAGTTATTACACCAATAGCTCCTGTTAAAGGTCAAGGTCTATAATCAACTAAATGATAAGGATGATTATGATTAATTGTCATTAATTTACTTCACTAGAATAAAGAGTTCTTAAAATAGAAATAACATAAGATTGAATAATAGCAACAGCAGACTCTAAGATTAATAATAAAATTTGAATTAAAATTAAAAATATTAGTAAATAATTTGATATATTTGTTCCTGTATTTCTTAAAAGAGTTAATAATAAATGTCCAGCAATTATATTTGCTGTTAATCGTACAGCTAAAGTTCCAGGACGAATAATATTTCTAATAGTTTCAATTAATACTATAAAAGGTATTAAAATTGATGGAGTTCCTTGAGGAATTATATGAATAAATATATGTTGTGTATTATTAATTCATCCATAAATTATGAATCTTAATCATAATGATAATGAAATTGAAAGAGTAATATTTAAATGACTGGTACTTGTAAAAATATAGGGAAATAAACCTAAAAAATTATTAAAAAAAATAAAAAAAAAAAGAGAAATAAAAATAAAAGTTGATCCGTTAAATCTTTTAGGTCCTAAAAAAGTTTTAAATTCATTATTTAATTTATTTGAAATAAAATTTCATAAAATAAAATGACGATTAGGGATAAATCAAAATGAAAATGGGATAAATATAATTCCAATAAATGTTCTAATTCAATTTAGAGGTATATTTAATAAATTAGTTGAAGGATCAAAAATAGAAAATAAATTATTTATCATTTTCAATAAATTAAATTATTTTTATAATTAAAAGATTTTTTTATTAATTTATTATTTTTGTAATTAAAAATATAATAATTTATAATATTAAAAATAATAAAAATTAAAATAAAAAAAATTAATGAAAAAATTCAATTAATAGGTATTATTTGTGGCATAAAAGAATATTACGAAAGTAATGATTTAAATTTGACATATTTATGTTATTATTTTAACTAATTCTTTTCATTAGAAGTAATTGCTAATTTACTATAAAATGGTTTAAGAGACCAGTACTTGCTTTCAGTCATCTAATGAATAGTTATTAATTCAATTAATAAAGTTTTTAATTGAAATTCTTTCAATTACAATAGGTATAAAACTATGATTTGCTCCACAAATTTCAGAACATTGACCATAATAAATTCCTGGTCGATTAATAAAAAAACTTGTTTGATTTAATCGACCAGGATTGGCATCAACTTTTACTCCTAATGAGGGAATTGTTCATGAATGAATTACATCGGTTGCTGTAATTAAAATACGAATTTGATTATTTATTGGTAAGATAATACGATTGTCAACATCTAAAAGTCGAAAATTGGATAAATTTTCATTTGATTGAATTATATAAGAGTCAAATTCAACATTATTAAAATCTGAGTATTCATAACTTCAATATCATTGATGACCAATTGATTTTAAGGTAATTAATGGATTATTAAGTTCATCTAAAAGGTAAAGTAATCGTAATGAAGGAAGAGCAATAAAAATTAAAGTAATGGCTGGTAAAATAGTTCAAATTAATTCAATTATTTGTTCTTCTAATAGAAATCGATTAATATATTTATTAAAAAATAAATTAATTATTAAATAAGAAACTAAAATTGTAATTATAATTAAAATAATTAATGTATGATCATGAAAAAAAATAATTTGTTCTATTAAGGGTGAAGTTCTATTTTGATAATTAAAATTAGATCAAGTTGCCATTTCTAAAAAAAGGATATACCTTTATAAATGGGGTTTAAATCCATTACATATAATCTGCCATATTAGAAATTACTTAAAATAGGTAATTCATTATAAGAATGTTCAGCAGGAGGTAAATTTTGATATCATTCAATAGATGAAGGTATATTTAAAGAAAATAAAATAATTCGTTGATTAATTATTGATTCTCAAATAATAATAATAATTATAATTATTGCAATTAAAGAAATATAAGATCCGAAAGAGGAAATAATATTTCAAGAAACAAAATTATCTGGATAATCAGAATATCGTCGTGGTATTCCAGCTAAACCTAAAAAATGTTGTGGAAAAAAAGTTAAATTTACTCCAATAAATATAGTAATAAATTGAATTTTTAATAAATAAGGATTTATTATTAATCCAGTAAATAATGGGTATCAATGAATGAAACCTCCTAAAATAGCAAATACTGCTCCTATTGATAAAACATAATGGAAATGAGCCACTACATAATAAGTATCATGAAGAGTAATATCAATTGAAGAATTAGCTAATACTACTCCTGTTAATCCCCCTACTGTAAATAAAAAAATAAATCCTAATCTTCATAATATAGAAGGACTATAATTAATTTGGGTTCCATGAAGAGTTGCTAATCAACTAAAAATTTTAATTCCTGTTGGTACTGCAATAATTATAGTTGCTGAAGTAAAATAAGCTCGAGTATCAATATCTATACCAACTGTAAATATATGATGAGCTCATACAATAAATCCTAGTAATCCAATAGCTATTATAGCATAAATTATTCCTAAACATCCAAAAGTTTCTTTTTTGCCTCTTTCTTGAGAAATAATATGGGAAATTATTCCAAATCCCGGTAAAATTAAAATATAAACTTCTGGGTGTCCAAAAAATCAAAATAAATGTTGATATAAAATAGGATCACCACCTCCTGCAGGGTCAAAAAAAGAAGTATTTAAATTACGATCGGTTAAAAGTATTGTAATAGCTCCAGCTAAAACTGGTAAAGATAATAAAAGTAATAAAGCTGTAATACCAACAGCTCAAACAAATAATGATATTTGATCAAAAGATATATTATTAATTCGTATATTAATAATTGTAGTAATAAAATTAATTGCTCCTAAAATTGATGAAATACCAGCTAAATGTAAGGAAAAAATTGCTAAATCTACTGAGGATCCTCTATGAGCAATATTGGAAGAAAGTGGGGGATATACTGTTCATCCTGTTCCTGCTCCATTTTCTACAATTCTACTAGAAATAAGTAGTATTAAAGATGGGGGTAAAAGTCAAAATCTTATATTATTTATTCGTGGAAAAGCTATATCTGGGGCTCCTAATATTAAAGGTACTAATCAATTTCCAAATCCTCCAATTATAATTGGTATAACTATAAAAAAAATTATAATAAAGGCATGAGCTGTTACAATAGTATTATAAATTTGGTCATCTCCAATAAGTGAACCTGGATTTCCTAGTTCAGTTCGAATTAATAAACTAAGAGATGTTCCTACTATTCCTGCTCAAATTCCAAAAATAAAATATAAAGTACCAATATCTTTATGATTTGTTGAAAAAAGTCATTTTCGCTAATTAATTAAATAAAATGGCTGAGTTTATTAAGCGATAAATTGTAAATTTATTAACGAGAATTATCTCTTTTATTAGTCTTATATTCAAATATGATTTAAAATTGCAAATTTTAAGGTGTAAATATTACTAAGGCTTAAAGAATTATTCTTTATAAATAATTTTGAAGATTATTAGTTTAAAATTAACTTAAAACCTTAAAAAAAAAAAAAAGTTATAATAATTATTCCTAATAAAGAAATTAAATTAAAAAAATGAATTATAATTAAAAAATTATTTTTAATAAATATTTTAAATCATTTTAATTTTAAGGTAAAAAATATAAAAGAAGAATAAATAATTCGAATATAAATAAATAAAATGATTAATCTAGTTATAATAAAAATAAATAAAATAATATATAAATTATTATAAATTATATAATTAATAATTAATCATTTAGGAAAAAATCCTAAAAATGGAGGTAATCCTCCTATAGATAAAAAATTAATTATAATTGAAAATTTAATTAAAAAATTATAATTAAAATTAAATAATTGATTAATATAAAAAATATTAATAATATAAAATAAAAAGCATATAATAAATAAAAAAATTGAATAAAAAATAAAATAAATTAATCATAAATTTTCTCTAATTAATAAAGCTGAAATTATTCATCCTAAATTATTAATTGATGAAAAAGCTAATAATTTTCGTAAAGAAGTTTGATTAAAACTTCCAATAGTTCCAATTAATGTATTAAAAATTATAATTAAAAATAAATAATTATAATTTAAATAATAAGATAATAAAATTATGGGTGTAATTTTTTGTCAGGTTATTAAAATAAAACAATTAAATCAAGATAATCCTTCTATAATATTAGGGAATCAAAAATGAAAAGGAATTGATCCTATTTTTATTAATATTGAGGAATTAATAATAATTGAAAAAAAATTATCTAAAAAAAAATTTTTAAATAAAAATAATTTTAATAAAATTGAAAATAAAAAATTAATTGAAGCAATTGATTGAGTAAGAAAATATTTTAAAGAAGCTTCTGAATTAAGTAAATTATTAGGGGTTGATATTAGGGGGATAAATCTTAATAAATTAATTTCTAAACCAATTCAACATCCTAATCAAGAATTTGAAGAGATAGAAATTAATGTTCTAAAAAATAAAATAAATATAAAAAATATTTTATTTGAATTAATTATAAATAAAATTAAAAATAAGAATAGAATATTCTTTAATGAAAATTTTTCATATTATAAAAATTATATTTTAGTGTAAGATGCACAATAATTTTTGAAATTATTAGATATAGTTTAATTCTATAAAATATAATAAAGGTAAAAAAAATTACATAATTTATTCTATCAGAATAATCCTTTTAATCAGGCACTTTATTTTTAAAAAAAAGGGATTTCCTTTATATTTGGGGTATGAACCCAAAAGCTTAGTTTAGCTTATTTTTAA